CTTATTCGACCTAATCGTACCGCGTAATCTTTTAAAAAGTGTTCTAAGTGAGCTATTTAAGCTCCACGCCTTTTTTCCTTTGAATTCCAATTCAATCAAGTAGAGCGCACTAAGTTAAATTTTTTGATTTGTAGCTAACAAGTAGTTAGCTTATCGAACTCAAAGTAAATAAAAATGGAGTTTTCTTTGGTGACCTAAGATCTAATTCTAGAAAGAATCACAAATAGCGGATAACTCTTTTTTTATTAAATTAGAAGACAAGAACAAAACACAAAGAAATGAAGAAAAATAATAAAGTTGATTATCATACATATCTTTCATGTAGAAAGATGAATAAGTCCATTTATTTAGTTCTACATTCCTTGGACTTATTCTATACACTCACTTAGATTTAGATATATAGATACTTAGATCTCGATTATTTTCAAATAGAATTAATAATAACTAATAACTATGAATTCATAATAATTACAATTCGTAATTATAATTAGTATTAGTATAAAATATGATATTAAAAAAAATAAACAGGTACAAATAGTAAATCGAGGTACCCTTTGTATGACAACTTTCAATTTTCCTTCTATTTTTGTGCCTTTAGTAGGCCTAGTATTTCCGGCACTTGCAATGGCTTCTTTATTTCTTCATGTTCAAAAAAACAAGATTGTTTAGATCTGAGGAGACCCAATCTCGTTTTTTTTTGAAACTTAGACTTGTAGCATAACACAGATATTTATTTCGGGAAATGTGGTATAACATGGGATTTCCGCCGAACATAAAAGAAAAAGCTCTTATGCTTGCAGAAAATGATCTATGGGTAAATGAATTCTAGCTAGTTTCAAATAGATCAGGATCACTGGAGGCCTAAAATGTAAAATGTAAAGTTGGTCGATCTATATGTATATCAATATGTATATTGGGACCATATGAAGGGGATGTTATTATTTTAGATCTAACCAATTTGATGAATTACTCCTAAAGGTTCACATCAAACTAGTGCTAGTTCACATCAAACTAGTGCTAGTTGATGAGAATTCCTTCGGAAACAAAAAAAAGTACAGTCAAAATAATTTGGGGTATTCTCTCAATTCCAATAAAATCCAATCGGATCAAGTATGAGTTGGCGATCAGAACATATATGGATAGAACTTATAACGGGATCTCGAAAACTAAGTAATTTTTGCTGGGCCCTTATCGTTTTTTTAGGTTCATTTGGATTCTTATTAGTTGGAACTTCCAGTTATCTTGGTAGAAATTTGATATCTTTTGTTCCGTCTCAGCAAATCATTTTTTTTCCACAAGGAATCGTAATGTCTTTCTACGGTATCGCAGGTCTCTTTATTAGTTCCTATTTGTGGTGTACAATTTCCTGGAATGTAGGTAGTGGTTATGATCTTTTCGATAGAAAGGAAGGAATGGTGTGTATATTTCGTTGGGGATTTCCTGGAAAAAATCGTCGCATATTTCTTCGATTCCGTATAAAAGATATTCAATCCGTTAGAATAGAAGTTAAAGAGGGGATTTATGCCCGTCGTGTCCTTTATATGGACATCAGAGGCCGGGGTGCTATTCCGTTGACCCGTACTGATGAGAATTTGACTCCACGAGAAATTGAACAAAAAGCCGCAGAATTGGCCTATTTCTTGCGCGTACCAATTGAAGTCTTTTAAAAAAAGGAACTTGAGGAATGCTTTCTCAGCAGGAGGGAAAAACGAAAGAATCCTGTTTTTCTATAACATAACTTAACTTTAGTTTCGAAAGAAAGAGATTTCTCTTTTTTTTTTTCAAATGTTTGAAGTGATACTTTAGATGCAAATAAATCTTGTAAATTATTTCCTTTTTATCAATCGACCTTTTTTTATCCTTTCATTTGTGTTCCTTACTAAACAATCACGGGTTTTCTTAAAAATGATAACTGGCCCGATTTCTGTCTTGTTTTACCGCTGATTTTTTTTGTATATTTTTTCCCCCAATTATTCTATTACTGGCTATGGGGAATCGTTGGAATTTTTTCCAAATATTGGATATTTTGATTGAAAAGGAATTCTTTCGTCTCAAAATCTCAATAATATGCATTCTTTAAAGTACTTCTTTCGGTCATTCCTTGAAAGGAGACACTTGTTTAGAATTTAATGAATTGAGATATCTGGAAACAATATTTTTGATTATTTCTTCAGTCAAATTCGAAGTGGAGTCTTAATCTATTTGGGTATTCTTTATAGATTCAAACAAAATCACAAATAAAATGGATTCATAGATTCGATACCTTGTCTATAACTCATGTTTGAAAGAACTATTCGATCACATAGAGTCGACGAATGAAGTGGTTAAATGAAAAATTCACAGGTGAAAAATGGCAAAAAAGAAAAAGAAAGCATTCCCTCCCTTTTTGTATCTTGCATCGATATTATTTTTACCCTGGTGGATTTCTCTTTCATTGACTAAAAGTATGGAATCTTGGATTACTAATTGGTCGAATACTGGTCGATCTGAAATTTTTTTGAATGATATTCAAGAAAAAAGTATTCTAGAAAAGTTCATAGAATTGGAGGAAATCCTCGTCTTGGACGAAATGATCAAGGAATACTCGGAGACACATCTACAAAAGCTTCCTATAGAAATCCACAAAGAAACGATCCAGTTAATCAAGATACACAATGAGGATCGTATCCATACGATTTTACACTTTTCAACAAATATAATCTGTTTTGGTATTCTAAGTGGTTATTCTATTTTAGGTAATGAAGAACTTGTGATTCTTAACTCTTGGGCTCAGGAATTCCTATATAACTTAAGTGATACAGTAAAAGCTTTTTTGATTCTTTTATTAACCGATTTATGTATCGGATTTCATTCACCCCACGGTTGGGAACTAATGATTGGTTCGGTATACAAAGATTTTGGATTTGTTCATAATGATCAAATTATATCAGGTCTTGTTTCCACTTTTCCAGTTATTCTAGATACTATTTTTAAATATTGGATTTTCCGTTATTTAAATCGTGTATCTCCGTCACTTGTAGTTATTTATCATTCAATGAATGATTGATAAATGATCTACCTATACGAATCTAATCCACTTAGAATGTTTCTTACTATGTAGTTCTACATAAGTATTAAAAACTTTCTATCCGGGTGCTATAGTATTACAGTAAAATGCTTCCAGTAAATAGCAGAATCGTGGATAGGGAACTATACTAGCGACCTACCCCAATTTATTGTAGAAATTTTCGGATCAATGATTAGGCCATGCAAACTAGAAATACTTTTTCTTGGATAAAGAAACAGATTACTCGATTTATTTCCGTATCGCTCATGATATATATCATAACTCGGCCATCCATTTCAAGTGCATATCCCATTTTTGCGCAGCAGGGTTATGAAAATCCACGAGAAGCAACTGGGCGTATTGTATGTGCCAATTGCCATTTAGCTAATAAGCCCGTGGATATCGAAGTTCCACAAGCGGTACTTCCGGATACTGTATTTGAAGCAGTTGTTCGAATCCCTTATGATAAGCAAGTGAAACAAGTTCTTGCTAATGGTAAAAAGGGGGGTTTGAATGTGGGGGCTGTTCTTATTTTACCGGAGGGGTTTGAATTAGCCCCTTCCGATCGTATTTCTCCCGAGATGAAAGAAAAGATAGGGAATTTATCTTTTCAGAGCTATCGCCCCAATAAAACAAATATTCTTGTGGTAGGGCCTGTACCTGGTCAGAAATATAGTGAAATCACCTTTCCTATTCTTTCCCCAGACCCCGCTAGTAAGAAAGATGTTTACTTCTTAAAATATCCTATATACGTAGGAGGAAATAGGGGGAGGGGTCAGATTTATCCCGACGGAAGCAAGAGTAACAATACTGTTTATAATGCTACGGGAGTGGGTATAGTAAGTAAAATCATACGAAAAGAAAAAGGGGGGTATGAAATAACCATAACAGATCCATCGGATGGACGTCAAGTGGTTGATATTATCCCTCCAGGACCAGAACTTCTTGTTTCAGAGGGTGAATCCATCAAATTCGATCAACCATTAACGAGTAATCCTAATGTGGGTGGATTTGGTCAGGGAGATGCAGAAATAGTACTTCAAGATCCATTACGTGTCCAAGGTCTTTTGTTCTTCTTGGCATCTGTTATTTTGGCACAAATCTTTTTGGTTCTTAAAAAGAAACAGTTCGAGAAGGTTCAATTGGCCGAAATGAATTTCTAGACTCGCGAATTTATCGACATAAGGTTTGTAAAAAGAACAAAATTGTTGTTCTTGTTGTCAATTATGTATGATAAAAAAAATGAAATTTGGAAAACCTTTTATTGACTTGCTCTTTTTCCACAAGCTTCGTCAAATCCCCTGTACCGCATTCCCTGTCATAATATAATAGGTAGATTTTTCTTTGAAGAAGACTATTTTTTATAACTTTACCACCTCTTTCTTTGTTTTTTTTAGCCAAATTGAATTGGTACAACTATGTTACGCCAGATTTCAATGCTCTAAAAGATATCCATTTTATTCTATTTGAAATCCAATTGGGATAGATGAGTAAGCGTAAGCAGCAAATAGAACGAACTAAAAATGCGGGGAACAAATAATTTCAGGAGGCATTATTCGTCTTCCTAGTCTTCGACACAAGAAAGGGAATTTGCTACACTCCTTTCTTGTGTCGAAAGAGTAATGATTTTTGATCCTGTTCGTCAAAATTCCTAGTCTTGGTTTCGGTTTTCCAGATGTATCAGAACTTTTTTTTTTCAATTTATTACGTCCAATAAAAAGAAAGTAGTGGACAAACAAAAAAAGAAGGAATTTCCTTTTATTGATTAAATAGAACTTATTCAATGAACTTATAAAAAATTTCCCTTTTTGTGAGCTAGTAAAATAAAAATATTAAAATAAAAAAATAAAATAAATGAGGTATGAAGTATAGAAAGTATTTGTACGATATCTAATCTATAAAAACAAAAAATAGATAGAATCAAGTAAATTGAGTGATTCCCTAACTTGGAAAA